AATTTAAATAAATTATTTTCATGTAAAATTTGTAATAGAAAATTATATTATTATCATTTTTATATTAGGGGTAAAAAATTATAATTCATTAATTTAAATAAATGATTTTCATGTAAAATTTTTAATAGAAAATTATACTATTATCATTTTTATATTAGGGGTATAAAAATTATAATTCATTAATTTAAATAAATTATTTTCATGTAAAATTTTTAAAAGAAAATTATATTATTATCATTTTTTAATATGACAGGAATTACTTAAAAATAATTATTTTTAGTTAATTTAAAATTAAAAAGTAATTATTTTTACTAATTTTATTTATTTATAATATTATAAATTGATAAAATTATTATTAATTAATATAAATTTATAAGTATAAAGTTTTATTTTAGCTTAAAAATTTATTATTAATATAATTTACATGCAAATTTTTGAAAGAATTTATATTTATTTAAATAATAAATATAAAATTAATATTCGCAGTAAATAATATTATTAATTAAAGAAATTTAGAAATAGTAATATTAAATAGTATTGACTAAATTTGTGCCAGCAGTCGCGGTTATACGAATAATGCAATTAAATTTGTATAATATATAGTTAAATTATATTTTATAAAATAAAAATAAATTTATAAGGTGAAATTTTATATTTATAAAGTATTTTTATTAAATAATCGACACTTAAAAATTTTATTTGTAAACTAGGACTAGATACCCTATTATTTAAAATGTAAAAATAAAAATTAAGGTAGTAGTAGTTATGATCTTGAAACTTAAAAAATTTGGCGATATTTTAGTCTATTCAGAGGAACCTGTTCTATAATCGATAATCCACGATGGACCTTACTTAAATTTGTATTCAGTTTATATACCGTCGTTATTAGAATATTTTATAAGAATGATAATTTTCATAATTTTTTATTAAAAAATATATCAGATCAAGGTGTAGCTAATATTTAAGAAGAAATGGGTTACAATAAATTTATTTATACGAATAAAAATATGCAAAGTTTTTTAAAGGTGGATTTGATAGTAAAATTATAAAGATTAATAATTTGATTTTAGCTCTAAAATATGCACACATCGCCCGTCACTCTTATTATTAAGGTAAGATAAGTCGTAACATAGTAGATGTACCGGAAGGTGTATCTAGAATGCAATTTAAAGCTTATTAAGTAAAGCATTTCATTTACATTGAAAAGATTTTTGTGCAAATCAATATAAATTGATTAATATTTATTTATTAATTTTATTTTTTTTTAATTTATTATATTAAAAATAATTATAAATTGAATTGTTTTAGTATTTTTTAAATAACAAATAATTTTAATTATAGTGTAATAGTATTGTGAAAGAAAATTGAAATAATTTGAAAAATTTTTATTTTAAAAGAAAATTTAATTTATTGTACCTTGTGTATCAGGGTTTATTAAATAAAAATTAATTATATTAATTTTCTCGATTTTAAAAGAGTTAATATATTATAAAAGTTAATGTAATAAAATTATTTTTAATAATATATTGGAAATGAAATGTTATTCGGTTTTAAAGGTATCTAGTTCTTTAAGAAATAAATTTAATTTAGAAATTTTATATTATTAATTTAGTTGAATTAAATTAATAATTATTTAATTTTAATATTTTATGGGATAAGCTATAAAATAAATTTTCAAAAATAAATAAATAAATTTATAAATATAAGCTTAGAAATAGCTATTATTAATAATTTTGTTTTAATTTATTTAGTTAATAAAATTATTTATTAAATTTTGAATATTTATTAAAGTATTTATTTTAATTTAAAAAATAAAATAATAATGATAAAATTAGTATATTAAAATGTATAAATAATAATTTATGATAAGTTTTTATAAAGAACTCGGCAAATTTAATATTCGCCTGTTTAACAAAAACATGTCTTTTTGAATTTAATTTAAAGTCTAACCTGCCCACTGAATTATTTTTAAATGGCCGCAGTATACTAACTGTGCAAAGGTAGCATAATCATTAGTCTTTTAATTGAAGGCTGGTATGAATGGTTGGACGAAATATTAACTGTTTCATAAATATTTATAATAGAATTTTATTTTTTAGTCAAAAAGCTAAAATATTTTTAAAAGACGAGAAGACCCTATAAATCTTTATATTTATATTATTACAATTTTTTAGAATTATTTTATTTTAATAATTAATAATATTTTATTGGGGTGATATTAAAATTTAATAAACTTTTAATTAAATATTTCATTAATTAATGATTAATTGATCCGTTATTAACGATTAAAAATTTAAGTTACTTTAGGGATAACAGCGTAATTTTTTTGGAGAGTTCATATCGATAAAAAAGATTGCGACCTCGATGTTGGATTAAGATATAATTTTAGGTGTAGCCGCTTAAATTTTAAGTCTGTTCGACTTTTAAATTCTTACATGATCTGAGTTCAGACCGGCGTAAGCCAGGTTGGTTTCTATCTTTAAAAAATTAAAATATTATAGTACGAAAGGACCTAATATTTAATAAATTATTATTTTTATATTGAATATTAATAATATAAACTATTTTGGCAGATTAGTGCAATAAATTTAGAATTTATTTATGTAATTTTTATTACAAATAGTACTTGTTTTTTATGTTTTTTATAGAAAATTTATTATTTATTATTAGAAGATTATTATTAATTATTTTTGTATTAGTAAGAGTTGCTTTTTTAACTTTATTAGAACGAAAGGTATTAGGTTATATTCAAATTCGGAAAGGACCTAATAAGGTTGGAATTATAGGAATTCCTCAGCCTTTTTGTGATGCAATTAAATTATTTACAAAAGAACAAACTTATCCATTATTATCAAATTATATTTCATATTATTTTTCTCCAATTTTTTCATTATTTTTATCTTTATTAGTTTGAATATGTATACCTTTATTTATTAAATTATTTTCTTTTAATTTAGGTTTATTATTTTTTTTATGTTGTACAAGTTTAGGGGTTTATACTGTAATAATTGCTGGTTGATCTTCTAATTCTAATTATGCATTATTAGGAGGATTACGTGCAGTTGCTCAGACAATTTCTTATGAAGTTAGAATAGCTTTAATTTTATTGAGATTTGTATTTTTAATTGGTAGATATAATATATTGATATTTTATAAATATCAATTATTTATTTGATTTTTATTTATTTTATTTCCAATAGCTTTAGTATGATTTAGAATTTCATTGGCGGAAACTAATCGAACTCCATTTGATTTTGCTGAAGGTGAATCTGAATTAGTATCAGGATTTAATGTAGAATATAGAAGTGGTGGATTTGCTTTAATTTTTTTGGCTGAATATGCAAGAATTTTATTTATAAGAATATTATTTTGTGTTATTTTTTTAGGTAGAGATGTATTTTCATTATTTTTTTATATTAAATTAACTTTTATTTCTTTTATGTTTATTTGAGTTCGTGGAACTTTACCTCGTTTTCGATATGATAAACTAATATATTTAGCTTGAAAAAGTTTTTTACCATTTTCTTTAAATTTTTTATTATTTTTTATTGGGTTTAAAATTTTTTTATTTTATATTTTATAATAATTATTTTTAGTAAATAAGTTAATAGAAAATTTAATTTCTATCTTATGTTTTCAAAACATATGCTTAATTCAAGCTCATTAACTAATTTAATAAATTATCTCATCATTTAATAATTAAAGGATTGAATAAAAAATAAGAAAAATATACTACTGTTAAAATTTGTCCAACAATAATATAAGGATCTTCAACTGGTCGAGCACCAATTCAAGTTAATAAAATTACTGTTATTACTATTATTCAAAATAAAATTTGATTTAAAGGGTAAAATTGAATTCCTCGGAATTTTCTTAAATGATAAAATGGTAAAATAGCTAAAATTGCAATAGAAAGAACTAAGGCAATAACTCCTCCTAATTTATTAGGAATAGAACGTAAGATTGCATAAGCAAATAAAAAATATCATTCAGGTTGAATATGAACTGGAGTAACTAATGGATTTGCTGGAATAAAATTATCAGGATCTCCAAGTAGATTTGGACTAATTAAAACTAAAAGAATTAAAATTATTAATATAATAATAAATCCCACAATATCCTTATAAGTAAAATAAGGATGAAAAGGAATTTTATCAATATTAGAATTTAATCCAATAGGATTGTTTGATCCAGTTTCATGTAAAAATAATAAATGAATTATTGTTATTGCTAATACAATAAAAGGTAAAATAAAATGAAAAGTAAAAAATCGAGTAAGAGTTGCATTATCAACTGCAAATCCTCCTCAAACTCATTGAACTAAATCAATTCCTAAGTAAGGAATAGCTGATAATAAATTAGTAATTACTGTTGCTCCTCAAAATGATATTTGTCCTCATGGTAAAACATATCCTATAAATGCAGTTCCTATAACTAGAAATAAAATAATTACTCCAACTAATCATGTAGGAGTATATAAGTATGAACCATAATAAATTCCTCGACCAATATGTAAATAAATACAAATAAAAAAAAATGATGCACCATTAGCATGTATAGTTCGTAATAATCAACCATAATTTACATCTCGACAAATATGATTTACTCTATTAAAAGCTATGTTTACATCTGCAGTATAATGTATAGCTAAAAATAATCCAGTTAAAATTTGGATAATTAAACAAAGTCCTAATAATGATCCAAAATTTCATCATGAAGAAATATTTCTTGGGGCTGGTAAATCTACTAAAGCATTATTAGCAATTCTAAAAATTGGGTGTTTAACTCGTAAAGGTTTATTCATTAGTTAAATATAGTTCGTAGAGGACCTTTGTGTAAATTTGTAATTTTAACTACTGCAATTAATGTAATTAATAAATAATTTATTAATAGAATTGTTAATAAATTAGTAGGATAATTATATAATTTATTTAATGATAAAGAATTTTCTATTAGATAAGAATTTATATAAGTAATAGAATTTATTTCTAAATTAGAATATTGAAGTAATAAATTTTTATCAATAAAATAAATTCTTAATAGAGTTAAAAAAAATAAAATAAATGATATTATTAATAATTTTATTGAAAATGAAAATATTTCATTTGAAGCTAAAGATGTAACATAAATAAATAAAACTAGTATACCACCAATAAAGACTAAAAATAAAATATAAGAAAATCAAAAAGTTTTTGATATTAATCCAGTTATTATTGAAATTAAACTTGTTTGAATTAATAGTGTTAATCCTATAGCTAAAGGATGTTTTACATTTATGAAAATTAAATTAAAAATAAATAATAAAGATATTAAAATTAATTGTATAATATCAAGAGGTAGTTTAATTTAAAATATTAATTTTGGGGATTAATGATAAAGAAATTCTTTTCTCTTGAAGTTTTAAAAGAAAAATTCTTATTTTTGATTTACAAGACCAATGTTTTTGTTAAACTATTAAAACTAATGTTAATAATTTTAAATTGAAATTTATTAAGAATTTTATTTATTATAGGGGTATTAACTTTTGTTATAAATCGAAAACATTTGTTATCAATATTATTAAGTTTAGAATATATTGTATTAAGATTATTTTTATTATTATTTATTTATTTAAATATAATAAATTTTGAAAATTTTTTTAGTATAATATTTTTAACTTTTAGAGTATGTGAAGGGGCATTAGGTTTATCAATTTTAGTATCTATAATTCGTACACATGGAAATGATTATTTTCAAAGATTTAATATTTTACAATGTTAAAAATTATTATTATAGTTTTATTTATGTTTCCTTTATGTTTTATTAAAAATAGTTATTGAATGGTTCAAATTATATTATTTTTAATAAGTTTTATTTTTATTATAATAAATAATTTTTCTAATTTTTTTTCTAGAATTTCTTATTTATTTGGTTGTGACATAATTTCTTATGGTTTAATTTTATTAAGATTATGAATTGTTTCTTTAATGTTAATGGCTAGAGAATCAATTTTTAAAACTAATAATTATACAAATTTATTTTTATTAAATATTATTTTATTATTAATTATATTAGTTTTAACTTTTAGAAGAATAAGATTATTTATATTTTATTTATTTTTTGAAAGAAGTTTAATTCCAACTTTATTTTTAATTTTAGGATGAGGATATCAACCAGAACGTTTACAGGCTGGCATTTATTTATTATTTTATACTTTATTAGTATCTTTACCTATATTGATTGGTATTTTTTATTTATATAAAACAACAGGTTTAATAAATTTTTATTTATTAAATAATTATATATTTAATTATGAAATTCTTTATTTTTCATTAGTTATAGCTTTTTTAGTTAAAATACCTATATTTTTAGTTCATTTATGATTACCAAAAGCTCATGTTGAAGCTCCTGTTTCAGGATCTATAATTTTAGCTGGAATTATGTTAAAGTTAGGTGGTTATGGTTTATTACGAGTTTTTCCTTTTTTACAATTGTTAGGAATAAAATTTAATGTAATTTGAATTAGAATTAGATTAGTAGGAGGAGTATTAGTTAGTTTAATTTGTTTACGTCAAACAGATTTAAAGGCATTAATTGCTTATTCTTCAGTTGCTCATATAGGAATTGTTTTAGCTGGATTAATAACTATAAATTATATAGGAATTTGTGGTTCTTATACTTTAATAATTGCACATGGATTATGTTCTTCTGGTTTATTTTGTTTAGCAAATATTTCTTATGAACGAATAGGAAGACGAAGTTTATTAATTAATAAGGGTATATTAAATTTTATACCTTCAATAGCATTATTTTGATTTTTATTAAGTTCTGCAAATATAGCAGCACCTCCTACTTTAAATTTATTAGGGGAAATTTCTTTAATTAATAGAATTGTAAGTTGATCTTGAGTGACTATATTAATATTATCTTTATTATCATTTTTTAGAGCTGCTTATACTTTATATTTATATGCTTATAGTCAACATGGGAAGTTATTTTCTGGGGTATATTCATTTAGTGGAGGTTTAGTTCGTGAATATTTGTTATTATTTTTACATTGATTTCCATTAAATTTATTAATTTTAAAGGGAGAATTATGTATATTATGATTATATTTAAATAGTTTAAAAAAAATATTGATTTGTGGTGTCAATGATAAGATTAAATCTTTTTAAATCGTGAAATATATATCAATTTGTACAATTAGTTTTTTTTCATTAATATTTTTTAGTTTAACAAGATTTATTATAGGAATAATTTTTATTATGGAAGATTATTCTATTTTTATTGAATGAGAAGTTTTATCTTTAAATTCAATAAGAATTGTTATAACATTATTATTTGATTGAATAAGTTTAATTTTTATATCTTTTGTATTAATAATTTCTTCATTAGTAATTTATTATAGAAAGGAATATATAGAAAGTGATTATAAAATTAATCGATTTATTATATTAGTTTTAATATTTGTTACTTCAATAATGTTATTAATTATTAGTCCAAATTTAATTAGAATTTTATTAGGTTGAGATGGATTAGGATTAGTTTCATATTGTCTTGTAATTTATTTTCAAAATGTTAAGTCTTATAATGCTGGGATATTAACTGCTTTATCAAATCGAATTGGAGATGTAGCTTTATTATTAGCTATTGCTTGAATATTAAATTATGGAAGATGAAATTATGTTTTTTATTTGGAAGTAATGAAATCAGAAAATGAAATATTAATTATTGGAATATTAGTAATATTGGCTGCAATAACTAAAAGTGCTCAAATTCCATTTTCTTCGTGATTACCTGCTGCAATAGCAGCTCCAACTCCTGTTTCTGCTTTAGTTCATTCTTCAACATTAGTTACAGCTGGAGTTTATTTATTAATTCGATTTAATATTGTATTAAGTAGTTCATGAATAGGAAATTTTTTACTTTTATTATCTGGTTTGACTATATTTATATCAGGATTAGGGGCAAATTATGAATTTGATTTAAAGAAAATTATTGCTTTATCAACATTAAGTCAATTAGGATTAATAATAAGAATTTTATCAATAGGTTATTATAAATTAGCTTTTTTTCATTTATTAACTCATGCATTATTTAAGGCTTTATTATTTATATGTGCTGGAGCTATTATTCATAATATAAATAATTGTCAAGATATTCGATTAATAGGAAATTTAAGAACAATAATACCTTTAACTTCATCTTGTTTTAATGTAGCTAATTTAGCTTTATGTGGAATGCCTTTTTTAGCTGGATTTTATTCAAAGGATTTAATTTTAGAAATGGTAAGTTTATCTTATATTAATTTTTTTTCTTTTTTCTTATATTTTTTTTCTACGGGTTTAACAGTTTGTTATTCATTTCGATTAGTATATTATTCTATAACAGGGGTTTCTAATTTTTCAGCTTTAAATATATTAAATGATGAAAGTTGAATTATATTAAAGGGAATATTAGGACTATTAATTATAAGAATTATTGGAGGAAGAATATTAAGTTGATTAATTTTTCCAACTCCAGTAGTAATTGTTTTACCTCCATTTTTGAAATTATTAACTTTATTTGTTTGTATTATTGGAGGATTAACTGGTTATTTAATTTCACATGTTTCAATGTATTTTTATAATAAGGCTTTAAATTATTATAATAGATCATTTTTTTTAGGTTCAATATGATTTATACCTCATATTTCTACATATGGAATTGTTAATTATCCTTTAATTATAGGAAAATTAGCAGTAAAATCTTTTGATCAAGGTTGATCAGAATATTTTGGTGGACAACAACTTTATTATAATTTAATAAAAAATTCTCAATTTAATCAATTGTTGCAAAATAATAATTTAAAAATTTATTTATTAAGTTTTATTTTTTGAGTAATTATTTTATATATGTATATAATTTATATATATTCAAATAGCTTATATTTAGAGTATGACACTGAAGATGTTATGGAGATTAATTAATCTTTGAATAATGAATTATTTTTAGTAATTTATAATTAAATAATAATATTTTTACAATGAAAATGTAATGTTTTAATTAAACTATATAAATTAAATATATATAAATAGAAGTATAAATGGAATTTAACCATTAAAAGAAAAAAGTTAGCAGCTTTTACTTGAACATCATACTTCAATTTAATTGGAGTAAAAATCTCAATTCTATCATTAACAGTGATAAGCCTCTTTTTGGCTTCAATTAAATTAATAGAATAAGGGTAATTTACCTAAGATTAGGTCGAAACTAATTGCAATATATCGCTTCATATTCTAAGGTAGATTGAAATTCAATACTTTTTGAATGCAAATCAAATGTTATAATTAACTACAACCCTAATTTGATCAATTTAATATTCCTTGATTTCATTCATGATAAAGTCCTAATAATAAAATTAAGATAAAAATAATTAAAGTAATAGATCATATTATAATATTAGAAAAATTTATAATAAGAATAGTTGGAAGAATTAAAGCAATTTCTACATCAAAAATAAGAAAAATAATTGTAATTAAAAAAAATCGTAGTGAAAAAGGTAAACGAGATGAAGATTTTGGATCAAATCCACATTCAAATGGAGAAGATTTTTCTCGATCAACAGTAGTTTTTTTTGATAAAATTGATGCTAATAATATAACAATTACTGAAATTAATATAATAATTATTCTAATAGTTAAAATTGATAAAATTATTTATACTATTAATAATAGACCATTTGATTGGAAGTCAAATATACTTTTTATACTATATAAATAATATATTATCCTCCTCATCAATAAATTGATACATAAAGGAATAATCATACAATATCAACAAAATGTCAGTATCAAGCAGCAGCTTCAAATCCAAAGTGGTGATTTTTTGAAAAATGATTGTTCAAGTGTCGAATTAAACAAACTAATAAGAATGTTGTTCCAATTAATACATGAAGTCCATGGAATCCAGTTGCTATAAAAAATGTTGATCCATAAACAGAATCAGCAATTGTAAAAGGAGCTTCAATATATTCATATGCTTGAAGAATAGTAAAATAAATTCCTAAAAGAACAGTAAAAAATAGTCCTTGAGTAGCTTGTGAATGATTTCCTTCTATTAAACTATGATGAGCTCAAGTAACAGTAATTCCTGAAGTTAATAAAATTACTGTATTTAATAAAGGAATTTGGAATGGATTAAAAGGAATAATTCCTATAGGAGGTCATGTTGCTCCTAATTCAATTGAAGGTGATAAGCTTCTATGAAAAAAAGCTCAAAAGAATGAAACAAAAAATAAAACTTCTGAAAGAATAAATAAAATTATACCTCAACGTAGTCCTGTAGTAACAGCTAATGTATGTAAACCTTGAAATGTTCCTTCTCGAGAAACATCTCGTCATCATTGGTATACAGTTAAAATAGTAATAATATTACCTAATAAAAATAGAGAATTATCATATTGATGAAATCATTTTACTATTCCAGCAACAGTTGTTATAGCTCCAATTGAAGCTGTTAAAGGTCATGGTCTATAATCTACTAAATGGAAAGGGTGATTTGAATGAGTTGACATTAATTTACTTCTCTAGAATATAAAGTTCTTAAAACAGCAAATACGTATGATTGAATTATTGCTACAGCAGATTCTAAAACTAATAATGCAATTTGAACAATTAAAAGAACTCTTACTAAGATTGTTGATATTGAGGGACCTGTATTTCCTAATAAAGTTAAAAGTAAATGACCTGCGATTATATTAGCAGTTAATCGTACAGCTAGAGTTCCTGGTCGAATAATATTTCTAATAGTTTCAATACATACTATAAATGGTATTAAAACTGCAGGAGTTCCTTGAGGTACTAAGTGAGCAAATATATGTTGAGTATTATTAATTCATCCAAATAATATAAAACATAGTCATAAAGGAAGAGCTAGTGTTAATGTTAAAGTTAAATGACTTGTTCTTGTAAAAATATATGGAAATAATCCTATAAAATTATTAAATAAAATTATAGAAAATAGTGAAACAAAAATAAAGGTTGAACCATTAGATCCTATAGGACCTAATAGTGTTTTAAACTCTTTATGTAATGTTAATAAAATATTATTTCAAAAAATATGATATCGAGAAGGTATTAATCAATATATAGATGGAATTATTAAAATTCCTAAAAATGTTCTTAATCAATTTAATGATAAATTAAAAATACTTGAAGAAGGATCAAATACAGAGAATAAATTTCTTATCATTTTCAATTTATTGAATTAATTAAATTATTTTTATTAATTAAATTAGATTTAGGTATATTAGGATTATAAGAATAATAATTTATTATATTAAAGATTACAAATGTAATTGAAAAAATAATAAATAAGCTTAATCAACCAATTGGTGCTATTTGTGGAATTAAAAAATATTAATGATTAATAATTTTAGTTTGACAAACTAATGTTATGTATTTAACTAATTTTTTCATTAGAAGTAAGTGCTAATTTACTATATGATGGTTTAAGAGACCAGTACTTGCTTTCAGTCATCTAATGAAGAATTTACATTAGAAGTTCATTGAATAAAATAATTTACTGGAATTCTTTCAATTACAATAGGTATAAAACTATGATTAGCTCCACAAATTTCTGAACATTGACCATAAAATAATCCTGGTCGGTTAATTAAAAAATTTGTTTGATTAAGACGTCCAGGAGTTCCATCAACCTTTACTCCTAAAGCAGGAATAGTTCATGAATGAATAACATCGGCTGCTGTAACTAAAATTCGAATTTGAGAATTTATTGGTAATATAACTCGATTATCAACATCTAATAATCGGAATCTATCTAATGATAATTCATTAGTAGGAATTATATATGAATCAAATTCAATATTAATAAAATCTGAATATTCATAACTTCAATATCATTGGTGACCAATAGCCTTTAGAGTTACTGATGGTTCATTAATTTCATCTAATAAATATAATAAACGTAGAGATGGGAAAGCAATAAATAATAAAATAATTGCTGGAAGAATTGTTCAAATAATTTCAATTGTTTGTCCATGAAGTAAAAATCGATTTACATAATGATTAAAAAATAATATTAATATTAAATAACTTACTAATACAGTAATTATTACTAAAATTAAAAGTGCATGATCATGAAAAAAAATTAATTGTTCTATTAAAGGAGAAGAACTATCTTGTAATCCTAAATTAGCTCATGTTGACATTTGTTTCTAATAAAAGTAAAATACTTTATATATGAAGCTTAAATCCATTGCACTAATCTGCCATATTAGAAATTTGTTAATAAAGGCAATTAGAAATTTGTTAATAATGGAAGTTCAGAATAACTATGTTCAGCAGGAGGAGTATTTTGTAATCATTCAATTGATGAACATAATTGGATAGGGAAAATTACTTGTCGTTGAGAAACTAAACTTTCTCAAATAATGTAGAAGAAATATAAAATTCCTAAAAGAGAAATTGTTGATCCAATAGTAGAAATTACATTTCATGTTGTGTAAGCATCAGGATAATCAGAATATCGACGAGGTATACCTGCTAATCCTAAGAAGTGTTGAGGAAAGAATGTTAAATTTACTCCAATAAATATAATTACAAATTGACTTTTTAGTAATTTATTATTTAATGTTAATCCTGTAAATAAAGGATATCAATGAACAAATCCTGCTATAATAGCAAATACTGCTCCTATAGATAAAACATAATGAAAATGAGCTACTACATAATAAGTATCATGTAAAATAATATCAATTGAAGAATTAGCTAAAACAACTCCTGTTAATCCTCCAACTGTAAATAAAAATACAAACCCTAAAGCTCATAAAATAGCTGGTGAATAAGTTAGTTGTGCTCCATAAAGAGTTGCTAATCAACTAAAAATTTTAATTCCTGTTGGTACAGCAATAATTATTGTTGCAGAAGTAAAGTAAGCTCGAGTATCAACGTCTATTCCTACTGTAAATATATGATGAGCTCATACAATAAATCCTAATAAACCAATAGCTAATATTGCATAAATTATTCCTAGAGATCCAAATGTTTCCTTTTTTCCTGATTCTTGACTAATAATATGAGAAATTATTCCAAAACCTGGGAGAATTAAAATATAAACTTCTGGATGTCCAAAAAATCAGAATAAATGTTGATATAAAATTGGATCTCCTCCACCTGCTGGGTCAAAGAATGAAGTATTTAAATTTCGATCAGTTAATAATATAGTAATAGCTCCTGCTAAAACTGGAAGAGATAATAATAATAAAAGAGCAGTAATAACTACTGATCAAACAAATAATGGTATTCGATCAAATGTAATTCCAGTAGATCGTATATTAATTACAGTAGTAATAAAATTTACTGCTCCTAAAATAGAAGAAATTCCTGCTAAATGTAAAGAGAAAATTGCTAAATCAACAGAAGCTCCTCCATGAGCAATATTAGAAGATAAAGGAGGGTAAACAGTTCAACCTGTACCAGCTCCATTTTCTACTATTCTTCTAACTAATAATAAAGTTAGTGCAGGTGGTAATAATCAAAAACTTATATTATTTATTCGAGGGAAAGCTATATCAGGAGCTCCTAATATTAATGGAACTAATCAATTTCCAAATCCTCCAATTATAATTGGTATTACTATAAAGAAAATTATAATAAAAGCATGAGCTGTTACAATTACATTATAAATTTGATCATCTCCAATAAGAGCACCTGGGTGACCTAATTCAGCTCGAATTAAAATTCTTAATGAAGTCCCAATTATTCCGGATCATGCCCCAAAAATAAAATATAATGTACCAATATCTTTATGATTAGTAGAGAATAACCATTGTTGCGATTAAATGGCTGAATTTTAGGCAATAGACTGTAAATCTATTTATGAGAATTATTCTCTTTAATCATAAAATAAGGCTTTATAGTCATAATATATGATATTAGACTGCAATTCTAAAGGAGTAAAATTTACTAAAGCTTTAAGGCTTAAAAGATTTTTCTTATATTTATAGCTTTGAAGGCTATTAGTTTTTTTAACTTAAAGCCTTAAAATATAAAATATAAAGAAATAATAATAAATAAGCCAAATAAAGAGAAAAAAGAAAAAATTAAAAAATTTTTAAATTTAAAAAGATTATAAATTGAATATGTTATTCAATTATTTTCATAATAATTTATTATAAAAGCTCTATAACATAATCGTATATAAAAATATAAAGTAATTAAAGTTATACATACTATAATTGTTAATAAAAATAATTGATTATTAAATGTTAATGATTGAATTACTAATATTTTTGGTAAAAATCCTAAAAATGGAGGTAATCCACCTAATGATAATAAATTAAAAAATAATATAAATTTTATTGATTTATTATAAAAAAATAAGGAAAATAATTGATTAATATGAGAAATTTTAAATATATTAAATATAAAAATTATAGAAAATGTTAATAAAGAATAAAATATAAAATAAGTTATTCATAATGTTGTTCTATTATATATTGCTATTAATATTCATCTTAAATGATTAATAGAAGAATAAGCTATTAATTTACGTAATGAAGTTTGATTTAATCCTCCTAAAGCTCCAATTAATCTAGAAAGAATAATTCTTATAATAATTAATGGCTTATAAATAATATAAGATATTAATATTAATGGAGCAATTTTTTGTCATGTTATTAAAATTAATGAATTAGTTCATGATAAACCTTCTATTACATTAGGAAATCAAAAATGGAAGGGGGCTGATCCTCTTTTTAAAAGAAGAGCAGAAAATAATATTATTTCTATATAATAATTATATATAAATTTTCTTGAATTTAATATAAATATAATTACAGCAAATAAGAATACTGAAGAAGCTAATGCTTGAGTTAAAAAATATTTTAAAGAGGCTTGTGTTGATATTAATTTATCATCTCTTATTAGGGGGATAAAAGCTAATAAATTAATTTCAAGTCCTATTCAAGCTCCTAATCAAGAATTAGCGGAAATAGAAATAAAAGTTCCTATTATTACAATATTTGAAAATATAATTGTAGAAGAATTATTAATAATTAAAAAGAAAAAGATTAAAACCTTTATAAATGGTGTATGATCCCAGTAGCTTAGTTAGCTTATCTTTTTATATTTTAGCGTATGATGCACAAAAGTTTTTGATACTTTTAGAAATAGTTTAATTCTATTAGATATAATGAATATAATATTATTACATGATTTACCCTATCAAGTTAATTGCATTTATCAGGCAAATCATT